CTTTATTTCTTCCATTGATATAGATAAATATCTTGTCATTTCTTCTTTAAATTGGTTTCATATAAATTTAATTATATTAAATAAAAATAGTAAAGGACTTCTATTATATTTCTATTATATTATATTTCTATTATATTATATTCAAAGTATGAAATAAATATGAGACCCTGTAAAAAAATGACTATTTTTCGAGAATTTCTGGCCTAAAGGGGCATATTTGTTTCTTTTAAGATTAAATAAAAAAGTACGATCTATTTTGTACATTTCAACTTGAATTAGGGATTCCGCGTACAAATAAAAGCGGCCAGTCATTAAGTACATATACACATCTGGTTATATATGTATTACCATTATGTATTAGAAATAATAAAGAAGGAGGAGAATTTAAAATGCGAGATCTAAAAACATATCTCTCCGTGGCACCAGTAGTAAGTACTCTATGGTTCGGATCTTTAGCAGGTTTATTGATAGAGATCAATCGTTTTTTTCCGGATGCGTTGATATTTCCCTTTTTTTAATTCTTGTTATTGATATGGTAGGGGGGGGGAAAGGATTAGAGATAGAATCAAATATCTGTAACTAATCCCTTCCCTTCTTTTTTTTTTCGAATATATGTTAGAAAAAAAAGGGGGGGGGGGGATTTCCCCTCGTTGAAACTAGTAACTCGGGCCAGGCTCAAATTAAAATAAAATGAATAAAAAATAGAGTGAAATGTGATGGTTGGGGCAACAATATCATACAAGATACTTAAATAAAAATAATAAAAATAATAAAAATGAAATGAAATGCTGTTCGGCAATTTTAAATTCTAAATCTAGTAATATAGCTAGAAATCATTATATTACTTAATTTATTAATATATTGTTATTATTACTATATTGATTTATATTGATTTATTGCAACGAAATCTTTCTTTCATAATTAGATTTCGAGTTACCTGTTTTTTTTGTTCCTTTCTTCTTCCTCATTTCGGATCAGAAAATTAAAGAATTGAATGAATCAAAAACCAAAGGAGGCTCATGGCCAAGGGTAAAGATGTCCGAGTAACGGTGATTTTGGAATGTACCAGTTGTGTTCGAAATCGTGTTAATAAGGAATCAACGGGCATTTCCAGATATATTACTCAAAAGAATCGACATAATACGCCTAGTCGATTGGAACTGAAAAAATTCTGTCCCTGTTGTTACAAACATACGATTCACGGGGAGATAAAGAAATAGATCGAACCGGTCGCTCGTGTGTCAGTCTTCCGTTCCAAGGAAGATTAAAAATGACATATTAGATATATCTAATATATATTAATTTAAATATAAACAAACCAAATCCTATTTCGATCAGATCAACTGTGATGGAGAATTAAGAAATAGGATTCGGGTCTTTTCTTTAGGATAAGGAATAAACAAACCATGGATAAATCCAAGCGAATCTTTCTGAAATCCAAGCGATCTTTTCGTAGGCGTTTGCCTCCGATCCAATCGGGGGATCGAATTGATTATAGAAACATGAGTTTAATTAGTCGATTTATTAGCGAACAAGGAAAAATATTATCTAGACGAGTGAATCGATTGACCTTAAAACAACAACGATTAATTACTATTGCTATAAAACAAGCTCGTATTTTATCTCCGTTACCTTTTCTTAATAATGAGAAACAATTTGAAAGAAGCGAGTCAACCACTAGAACTCCGGGTCTTAGAACCAGAAAAAAATAGGATGACTCTTGAATTGAATCAAAAAAATTCCAATCCAAACTCAAATGCGGATTGACGCTATTTTTTCTAAAAATAGGAAATCCAGATTTGATTGTCGTGTCGTTTGAAAAAAAAAATAGGGGAAGAATAAGAAATACTTTTTATTGAACGTGTTTCTTCATTTTCATTTTGACGACGGTTTCATATTTTATCATACTAATTTCTACTCTACCTTCCCAGAGTTCATTTTCCAGGGAACTCCGTTTAAACCATTCCAACGGATTCCTTTGAATCCCTTTATTTTATGATCTCAGTGGAAATCATATAAAGACAACTCTTATTTAATATAGCTATTTGGGCAAGTATTTTACGATTAAGAAGCAACTGCTTCTTGTACAGATTGTTTATTAATTTACTATAACTAAAGTATACTTTATTGTCTCGAATTACTGCATTTATACGAGTGATCCACAAACGACGAAAATCTCTCTTTTGTCTACCCCTATCCCTATGAGCCGAAACCAAAGCTCTTATTTTCTGTTGAGTAATAGTCCGAGTAAGTCTTGAATGAGCTCCGCGAAAAGTTGATGCAAATAAACGGATTTTTGTTCTACGTCTTCGAGCTATATACCCGCGTTTAATTCTGGTCATTGAATAAATGAAACTTTGATGAATAACTAATTGATTTCCTTTCTTTCAGTTATTCCCTTCCCGTGTCCTAGTCTATTAATAACAAAACGGATTCTTCCAATGTATAAAATAAAAATTCCAATGGCTTTTGCTACTCTAACCTTCCCGACCACGATTTTTTTTTAGGCATTTCGCCTAGAAGTAAAATTGAAATAAAAATTGTATTGATACTAGGTATCAAAAACACATAGTAAATAAAAAGTAATAAATAAAAATAGATTCTAGTGGGTTCCATCGTTTCTATGGTTACTTCTTAAACGGCGAGGTCCTCTCTATACACCGGAGCCCTTCCTTCATTTAATCAATGTTATTGTTAACTTGTACAGTTCACATCCTTTGGCTCTACCAAAAATTATCTAGTACTAGGTCTTTCACAACGAGATCTATTTATACAGTAACGGTATTTAATTATGAAGATTTGCTGAGTAGCTGACCCTGTTAGTCCGTTCTTGCAAGAATAAGGCCTAAAATTTTGACTTTTTAAAATAAGATTTCCCCTGCTTAATGAATACCATTTGCTATCAATGGGGAATCCTTTCTCATCTTAAATTTTAAATTGAGGTGATTGGATTTGCACCAACGGGAACCATACATTTGATACCCCAATCGAAGGATAGATCTTTTTTTTTAAGTTATTGAATATTCAATGGAGTTCGTCCATTCTATCCTACTCACTGGTACGGATTGGTGATACTGGATCAATTTTTTTCTTTCTTTTATCCTAGTCCACGGTCTGAACGAGTCGCACATACACCCTAGTACATGTTCCTCGTCGCTGAGGACATCCTCCAAGAGCGGGGGATTTCGTGACATTTCTGATTGGCTGTCTTGTGTTTCTAATAAGTTGTTTAATAGTTGGCATGTTGAATCATATATATATAATGGGCTGGTTTAGATCGATCTTAACCGGATGCTTAGGAATTCTTTTTTTTCTATATTATAAATTTCTATTTCTATATTAATAAATTTATAAATAGAATAGTAAATTCGGTAAGAAGATAAAATATCAAATCACGAATTTATGTGAAATCCTTAGTTCTTTTTTATTCAGTCGCTACAAGATCAACAATTCCATGAGCTTGGGCTTCTGTTGCTGACATAAAAACATCTCTTTCCATGTCTTCGGATACAACCCATAAGGGTTTGCCTGTTCTTTGTGCATAAACCCTTGTGATGGTTTCGCGCAGCTTCAGCAGCTCTTCCGCTTCCAGGACAAATTCTCCCGTCTGTGCCTCATAAAAAGAACTAGCGGGTTGATGGATCATTACCCTGATGATATAATATATGATATAACATAAAAAATGTTTCTTCTTTACTCGCATGATGAAAGTGAAAGGTGAGTAGATAAAGACTAATCAAAAAAGATATAATTGAACAACCGTACAGGCATCTTTTGCGCATTGCATACGGCTCTATAATGGAATTTACTTTTTTTTTACCTTACCTTAGAAATAGAAAATAAGAGTCTATCAGACTCAGGTTGGTAAATGATCCAATAACCACCCTTCCTTTTGTAGTAGTTCAAAAATACTATAAAAATACTATGATGGTTCCGTTGCTTTATATATTTATTTCGTCTGTTATTTAGCAATCCCAAAGTTTCTTTTTTTTTTTTTCAAATAAAAAAACAAGATTTATTTTTATATTCTTTCATAACCTAAATATTGTTAGCCCCCTGGTGTGAAAACAAAAAAGTTTGTGACGCTGAAATAGGCCTCCCGGCGGATTGACTAAACTAGAAAATGCCTTTTTATCTCATACTACTCTTTCGATACGTAATCTAACGGTTTAAATAAAAAAACATTTCTGATATCGAATTCGAAGTGCCATGCTATTATTACTTAAATATTCATATAGAGCGAAGGCATAGTTTTCTTTTTTCTCTCAAATCAAATAAAAAACTCATTGGCGCCGAGCGTGAGGGAATGCTAGACGTTTGGTAATTTCCCCTCCGACAAGAATAAAAGATCCCATCGAAGCGGCTAATCCCATGCATATTGTCTGTATATCTGGTCGCACAAATTGCATAGTATCATAAATAGCTACTCCGGGTATTACCCACCCGCCAGGAGAGTTTATAAACAAATACAGATCTTTGGTATCATCCTCTATGCTGAGATATACCATAAGACCAATAAGTTGATTCGAGATCTCGCTATCAACCCCTTGGCCTAAAAAAAGTAATCTTTCTCGATAAAGTCGGTTGATTGGGATAAAATGGTATCCCTTAGAAACCGTACATGCACCTTTTGATGCATACGGTTCAACAAAAATCATGAAAAAAAGGAATCAATGTGTAGATTCTAGCTTTTTTTTCATAACAGGTTTTTTAACTTATAACTTTAACTTAATAAAAAATAAAATAAATAAAATGGACTTTTCTTTCATTTTTCAAGAAAGATGAGTTTTGGCCTGTTTTGTTTATCTAAAAAAATGGCTAAGCTTGTCTGACTAACTTCTCATTGATGTATTGTTTCATCGAGATACAATTTAAATCGCGATGTAATTTTCTTGTTCCTGACTGGGCTTCTTCAATTTTTTAGGTTTATGCTCTACTCCGCGTAAAGATCCGCCCGATTTGGATTTGTACATATAGGACAAATGCCCCAATACCACGTCCTTTTGCTACGACTTCCCTATTTTTTTTTTTTTTTTTATTCATTTCATGTCTTCCAACAAATATTCAACGCATTCATCATATTACTCGATTGATTAACATAACTTTTATTTCTAAATATCTAAATAAATCGAAATAACTAAAATATGATATTAAGCCGTAATCATAAATATATTTAATATATTTATTACCAATTGGTTTTTTTCTAAACGGAGCCTGGATACTTCATTTAATTGGTCTAACCAAGCCAACCATAAATTATTCTAATTGATAATATTAATCCGTATACCCTCCCTAAAAAATGGATCTAATTGCACTTCACGCTCCAAATTTTTGATAGTTGAATCAATCTTTCTCGGGCGAAAGAGGGAATATCTCGATCGGGGAAGAGAACGGGGAAATACCGTATGCCCAATATATCTGACAAGTCGCACTATACGTCAATCCACAATGCATCTTCCTCTCCAGGACTTCGAAAGGGTACTCTTGGAACACCAATAGGCATTAAATAAAAGAAAAATTAAGTACTATATCTCACTTTGATGTGAAAGCGTAACAGTGTGTTAGTGGCCTAATGCTATTGATTTTATTATCCTATTTTATCCATAGATTGACTAAGTTCATAAAATAAAAAAAGAAGACAAAATGAATTAAGGAAAATTCTTACAAATGAGTCCTTTGAATGATGAACAAATATATATACATTCACGCATATAAAATGGTATCAACCCCTTACCATTGCGTATTGTTACTTATCGGATATAGAATAGATCTGCTTCTTTTTGTTCCTATGAACAAAAAAGTTTCATTATTACTAAAAGTAATTATTACGCAAAGCATCAAACAAATATTAATCCTTTCCCCGAGAGAATCCTCTAAAAAAGGGGGTCCATAGCATAGCTTTTTCCAATGCAATAAAGTTACATTGTGTCTATTTTTCGTTGATAAAGGGGTATTTCCATGGGTTTGCCTTGGTATCGTGTTCATACCGTCGTATTGAATGATCCGGGTCGTTTGATCGCTGTCCATATAATGCATACAGCTCTGGTTGCTGGTTGGGCCGGTTCGATGGCTCTATACGAATTGGCCGTTTTTGATCCTTCTGATCCTGTTCTTGATCCAATGTGGAGACAGGGTATGTTCGTTATACCCTTCATGACTCGTTTAGGAATAACGAATTCGTGGGGCGGTTGGAGTATCACAGGGGGGACTGTAACGAATCCGGGTATTTGGAGTTACGAAGGTGTGGCCGGGGCACATATTGTGTTTTCTGGCTTGTGTTTTTTGGCAGCTATCTGGCATTGGGTGTATTGGGATCTAGAAATATTTACTGATGAACGTACAGGAAAACCCTCTTTGGATTTGCCTAAAATCTTTGGAATTCATTTATTTCTCTCAGGGGTGGCTTGCTTTGGTTTTGGTGCATTTCATGTAACAGGATTGTATGGTCCTGGAATATGGGTGTCTGATCCTTATGGACTAACCGGAAGGGTACAGGCCGTAAATCCAGCGTGGGGTGTGGAAGGTTTTGATCCTTTTGTTCCGGGAGGAATAGCTTCTCATCATATTGCAGCAGGGACCTTAGGCATATTGGCAGGTCTATTTCATCTTAGTGTTCGTCCACCCCAACGCCTATACAAAGGATTACGTATGGGAAATATTGAAACCGTCCTTTCCAGTAGTATTGCTGCTGTCTTTTTTGCAGCTTTTGTAGTTGCTGGAACTATGTGGTATGGTTCAGCAACTACCCCGATTGAATTGTTTGGTCCGACGCGCTATCAATGGGATCAAGGATACTTCCAACAAGAAATATATCGAAGAATTGGTGCTGGCTTAGCCGAAAATCAAAGTTTATCTGAAGCTTGGTCTAAAATTCCTGAAAAACTAGCTTTTTATGATTACATCGGCAATAATCCGGCAAAAGGGGGATTATTCAGAGCGGGTTCAATGGACAACGGGGATGGAATAGCTGTTGGGTGGTTAGGACATCCTATCTTTAGAGATAAAGAGGGGCATGAACTTTTTGTACGTCGTATGCCGACGTTTTTTGAAACATTTCCAGTTGTTTTGGTCGATGGGGACGGAATTGTTAGAGCTGATGTTCCTTTTAGACGGGCAGAATCTAAATATAGTGTCGAACAAGTAGGTGTAACTGTTGAGTTCTATGGCGGCGAACTGAATGGAGTCAGTTATAGCGACCCTGCTACTGTGAAAAAATATGCTAGACGTGCTCAATTGGGTGAAATTTTTGAATTAGACCGTGCTACTTTGAAATCCGATGGTGTTTTTCGTAGCAGTCCAAGGGGTTGGTTTACCTTTGGGCATGCTTCGTTTGCTTTGCTCTTCTTCTTCGGACACATTTGGCATGGTGCTAGAACCCTGTTTAGAGATGTTTTTGCTGGTATTGATCCAGATTTAGATGCTCAAGTGGAATTTGGGGCATTCCAAAAACTTGGAGATCCAACTACACGAAGACAGGGAGTTTGATACATATTGCTTTGTTACCTTTCATTTTTATTTTATTTGACTGACTATGGGGTTGGGGTACCGGATAAATCTTGATTTGACATTTGGCTTTTTCTTTGACTTTTGTTCTTTCTTTATCCGGGAGACGGTCCAAAATAAACAGCTATGGAAGCTATAATTGTAAACCACGATCGAATCTATGGAAGCATTGGTTTATACATTCCTTTTAGTCTCAACTCTAGGAATAATTTTTTTCGCTATCTTTTTTCGCGAACCGCCTAAAGTTCCAACTAAAAAGTAAAATGGTGAAATGATTTTTCATTATCTCAATTGAAAGTAATGACCCTCCCACTATTGGGAGGATCGTTACTTCGACTAGTCCCCGTGTTCCTCGAATGGATCTCTTAGTTGTTGAGAGGGTTGCCCAAACGCAGTATATAAGGCGTACCCGGTAAAACTTACAAGTAACCCAGATAAAAAGATGGCAACTAGGGTTGCTGTTTCCATTAGTATATAGTTTTAAGACATTATGTAGTTTTAAGACCACAATGGATCTATGATAAGATCATTTATTTACAACGGAATGGTATACAAAGTCAACAGATCTTAATGAATATAAAATATTATGGCTACACAAACCGTTGAGGGTAGTTCTAGATCTGGCCGCCCAAAACGAACTAATGCTGGGAGTTTATTGAAACCATTGAATTCAGAATATGGTAAAGTAGCTCCTGGTTGGGGAACTACTCCTTTGATGGGTCTCGCAATGGCTCTATTTGCAGTATTTCTATCTATTATTTTGGAGATTTATAATTCTTCCATTTTACTAGATGGAATTTCAATGAATTAGATTTAATGAATTAGATTTACAAGAACCATTAACTAGCTTTTTCAATCCAAAGTGAAGCATTTAGTTTTCTGATTTTTATCCCAGTCTATTTTGGTAGTTCGACCGTGGAATTTCTTTTTTTCTGTATTTCCGGAATATGAGTGTGTGACTTGTTATAATTGATCCTATGGCTAGTACAGAGAATAGATCTGTCATCTTGATAGAGATGGTTTTACTTCGTCGGATATTCATTTTAGTATCTGGAGCACGGAATATATGAAATAGATTACAATAGATTACAAAGTATTAGAACTATGATTCATACTTAATAGTCAGACCTCGTGGCCGGACTTCAAAAAAAAATTTAAGAGTTCGAAGTTATAAATAGAAAGATTTTTTTCTTTCAAACTTCCGTTTAGGCTTATTTTGATCAAAGGACAAAGATTTCTTTTGATTTTTCGTCATTAGATCTAGTCATTGAATAAGTGATGATCCAACGGTTCTTACTCAGGGAATTTTGGGACTTAGTTTGAGAAGGTTTTATTGAATCGTCGTGGTTCTAGTATGAATCTGAGGTTTTAATCGACTCATAGGGTCTTAACAAGAGAATTCCTATCAATAAAAAAACAGCAGTAAAGCCGCATTACACATAAATAACAACAAAGAAAATAGGTAAATAGAAGATTCAAGAGGCCTATAATGATCAATATAGAGACGAATGAGCCGACTTGATTTTTTGGCATTATAACCACAAAGAATAGTTTTCGGGTTTTTTATTCTTTACATATCTTAAGGAAAAAAAAGGAATCCATAGAATTAATAAATTGAAAACTTTCTATTCCACACATCCGTTAGAACTGTAGTATTGGGGTGTTTCTGTTTGAGCCGTACGAGATGAAATTTTCATATACGGTTCTCGGGGGGGGTCTCCTTGGTTTACCTATCTCAATAAAATCTATGATTGGTTCGAAGAACGTCTTGAGATTCAGGCAATTGCAGATGATATAACTAGTAAATATGTTCCTCCTCACGTCAACATATTTTATTGTCTAGGAGGAATTACGCTTACTTGTTTTTTAGTACAAGTAGCTACGGGATTTGCTATGACTTTTTATTATCGTCCAACCGTTACAGAGGCTTTTGCTTCTGTTCAATATATAATGACTGAAGCTAACTTTGGTTGGTTAATCCGATCAGTTCATCGATGGTCGGCAAGTATGATGGTCCTAATGATGATTCTGCACGTATTTCGTGTGTATCTCACAGGTGGTTTTAAAAAACCTCGTGAATTGACTTGGGTTACTGGTGTGGTTTTGGGTGTATTGACCGCATCTTTTGGTGTAACTGGTTATTCCTTACCTTGGGACCAAATTGGTTATTGGGCAGTAAAAATTGTAACGGGCGTGCCTGATGCTATTCCTGTAATAGGATCGCCCCTGGTAGAGTTATTACGCGGAAGTGCTAGTGTGGGACAATCCACTTTGACCCGTTTTTATAGTTTACACACTTTTGTATTACCTCTTCTTACTGCCGTATTTATGTTAATGCACTTCCCAATGATACGTAAACAAGGTATTTCGGGCCCTTTATAAGGAAAACTCTATACCATTAATATTTTGAATTAATCATTTATCACTTGGGGTAGGAACAATAGTATTTCATTGCTACAAATATGGATTATTGAAAAAAATAAGACATGTATTTGGA